CGACATAAAGACTCCTTTTTGTAGAATTTTTTTAGAATCAATTTTATTCTTTTTTTTTTTTTATTTATTAAATTTTATTAAATTATGAAATTTGGATTTTTTAAACCAAAATTCAAACTTTCAAACTCAAACTAAAGTAACTAAAGTAAATGAAGCGAAGTTTGCTGAAGTAGCCCGCTTGTGTACTATAAAGAAGTATGAGACGAATTGAATAAATATCCAGACCGCTTCCTATTTTCTATTATAGAAAAGGGATTCCTTTCCTGACATAGTTGTAAGTTCTTATAATTTTAATTTAAGAAATTGAAAAATATTTAATATTCTTTAATATTCTTTGATTTCAAAAAGACATTCTCAATTATGTAAAAATTGGAATAAATAGGAAAAAGCCGGCTATCGGAATCGAACCGATGACCATCGCATTACAAATGCGATGCTCTAACCTCTGAGCTAAGCGGGCTCACATAACATCAATTTTATGTGCATAGTAATTCAATAAAATATTGGAATCTTAATCTTAGGTATTCACTATTATGTCTTATCTATTCAGACTCGCTATGAATAGAAAACAATAGAATATACAATTTCAAATAAATATTGAATATTATAGAACATAACTATTAATATAGCGATATAGAATTTGTATTTTTTATCACAAATCACTAATACAATTTACAATTCGAATATTATTAAATTTGATATTTTTTTAGTAAATTCTAGATCTTATTAGATTCGATAGTAAATATTTTTATTTTAGTTAGTTAAATAGTTAAATTATTTAAATTTGTCATTTTTGAATTTGAATTCAAATGACATTTGAAATTCTTTTTATTACACTTCTATATTTTCTATATTATTTGATTCCATATCATTAGGAATGATTAGTTCGAACTGCTGAGACATTCCTCCGCTTTCATTCCATTCATAAAATGAATAAAGTAGTAAAGGCGGAAATTAAGACAACAAAAAAATCGACCGTTCAAGTATTCAAAATTGCATGAGAGGGGCGACAGGTAGATATATATATAGGATATCTATTAATCTATATTGAAGTACGGATCCAGAAATGATAAAATCCAATTTGATTGGACCAAATAGGGTCTCCTATAGAAGATAGGAGAAGACAGGTAAGAAATCAAAGAGGAAAAATGCTTCTTCGAAATAGGAATCGGTATCTAATGAATTCAAAGGTTCCAGTAGAAATGAAAGAAAAAGGGAACGACATCATAACGCAATGAAATCCTAATCTTAACACAAAAGGAAGGGGATATGGCGAAATCGGTAGACGCTACGGACTTAATTGGATTGAGCCTTGGTAAGGAAACCTACTAAGTGATGACTTTCAAATTCAGAGAAACCCCGGAATTAAGAAAAAGGGCAATCCTGAGCCAAATCCTATTTTCAGGTTCAGAAAACGAAAACAAGGATAGGTGCAGAGACTCGACGGAAGCTGTTCTAACAAATAACAAATGGAGTTGGCCGCGTTGGTAGAGAAATCTTTCCATCGAAAATTCAGAAAGGATGAAAGATATACATACGTATTGAATACTATATCAAATGATTAATGCCGACCCCAATGAGTCTGTATTTTTTCTATAAAAACGGAAGAATTGGTGTGATTCGATTCTTTCTTCAATGTGGAATCGAATATTCATTGATCAAAAGATTCACTCCATAGTCTGTAGATCCTCTTTTCAAGAACTGGATTAATCGGACGAGAATAAAGATAGAGTCCCGTTCTACATGTCAATGCTGGCAACAATGCAATTTTGAGTAAGAGGAAAATCCGTCGACTTAAAAAATCGTGAGGGTTCAAGTCCCTCTATCCCCAAAAAGCCTATTTGCCCCCCCAACTATTTATCCATTCTATCCCCCCCTTTCCTTGCGTGAGTGTCCTTATACACTCGCCCTATTCTTTTTGAAATAGATCTGGGCGGAAATGTCTTATTATATCTTATATCTAAGATATACATCTTTGAGCAAGAAATCCCCATTTGAATGATTTACAATCGATATCATTACTCATACTGAAACTGAAAAAGTCGTCTTTTTTAAGATCCAAAAAATTCCAGTAACTTGATAAAACTTTTTAATCTTCTTTCGCCCTTTTAATTGACATAGACCCCCGCCCTCTAATAAAATGAGGATGCGACATTGGGACTTAGTCGGGATAGCTCAGCTGGTAGAGCAGAGGACTGAAAATCCTCGTGTCACCAGTTCAAATCTGGTTCCTGACACATGATTAATTTGGATGAGTCTCTCTTGAATAAATTAATTGATATGAATCGGCATCCCTATTCATTTTTAGTTTGGATGATAACACATACTTTTATCCATCTCGGCGAGATGGATCCCATCTATTTTTTTTTTTAGATAGGTAGAATTCTTTTAGATACTTTATCTAAAAGAATTCGATTCTATTTCATCTTTTTTATCTTTATGTCCATATGCCGTAAGTCAAAAAGAATGTTAATACTTCATATATTCAAAAGACGCGTTC